GTCTTTTAATTGGTAAGGTATTTTTTCTTATCCTCGTAAAGTTGAAACTTAGGGAAGCGCTTTATAAACATATGTATAAAAAGAACATATTTCCTTTAGCTCCGTCATGCCTACTATAACTAGTTATTTTGGTTTTCTCCTAGCAGCTTTAACTATAACCTCGGCTCTATTTATTGGTCTGAGTAAGATAGGACTTATTTGAAATTAATTGAATGAATAATTCATAAAAATCGACCTTTCTGTGGTATTTCACATATTGTTTAGTTCCTTGCCGTACCACGTTAATTCCGAATTATTGGTTATTGAGATTCCTAGGCAAGACGGATTACTATTTAGGGATAGATATTACCCCTCTTTTTAACCTTTCAAAAAAAAAAAGAAAAAAAAAAATTCAAATGATTGAAGTCTTTCTATTTGGAATCGTCTTAGGTCTAATTCCTATTACTTTGGCCGGATTATTCGTAACCGCATATTTACAATACAGACGTGGTGATCAGTTGGACCTTTGATTAATTAACATCTCTTTTCTTAACTGACCCCTCCTCGGATTAAATTAAAGAAGGGAGGGGTCAGGACAGGGTCAAATTCAGATTGCTGTTCAATTATTTCAGTTCAACGTGTGTGGTTTTCGATCTAAGACAACAAGAGTGGAATCACGCTCTGTAGGATTTGAACCTACGACATTGGGTTTTGGAGACCCACGTTCTACCGAACTGAACTAAGAGCGCTTTCTTATCACAACGGAAAAAAAGGCTGGAAATAAGTAAAAGTATATTTTTTTTTACCCCAACAATTCTTGTATGTGTATACTATCATATATCATAAAATGAAAAATTATGTATGTCAAAATTTGAAATCGATCTAAAAAAGAGTATCTTGCGTTACTGCTGCTGCTCTGAGCGTTAATTGGTAGGGATGACAGGATTTGAACCCGTGACATTTTGTACCCAAAACAAACGCGCTACCACGCTGCGCTACATCCCTTTCAATGGTCTACAGTATCATTGTAAAGAATCCCCATCTTGTTTTCCACATCCTATTTCCTCTATTGATATGCAAAATGGACCTTGACTTTTCTTGTTTTTGGTCTCATATCATATAATAATAATAAATTATTATTTTTCTTGGGAATTCTCAGGCGTAAAGCGGACCATTTTTCTGCTTTAAGAAAAAAAAAATCTTATCTACTGAATCACTACTGAATCATTGCGCATTTCAATTTGAATTAAGGATTCCGCGCACAAATACAAGTGTCCTTTAACTCCATATCCATCTCTTACCATAATCTATTACAATAGGGAATACAAAAACAAAAAAAGAAGGAGGATTTTCAATGCGAGATCTAAAAACATATCTTTCCGTGGCACCGGTACTAAGTACTCTATGGTTCGGGTCTTTAGCAGGGTTATTGATAGAAATTAATCGTTTATTCCCGGACGCATTGACATTTCCTTTTTTTTCATTCTAGTTATTGAACTGGAACAGGGTGAAGAAGATTCGAGCTAGAATCAAATATTTGTGACTAGGCTCTCTTTCCCCTCTTTTTTTTTTTTTTACAATTAAATAGATAGAATAAAGGAGGAAAGCAAAAGAAAAACGGTACTTCAACCTCAGCGAAACTCGGGTTCAGGCTCCAATTAAATTAAATATCCAGTTAAAAGAAAATAGACAGTGAAAAGAAAACAGAAATGGAAATGTGGCTAGTGTAAGAGTAGCCTACATTACACGATACTTAAATGTGTACTGGGATTAGCAATCTAGTTAGAAATTTTTGTATTACTTATTCTTTCCTATTTATTTAATATATTGATTGCAATAAAATCTTTATTTCAGAATTTTTTTTGAGTGGTTAATAGCTTTTATTTTTTTGTCCCTTGTTTCTTATTTGGTTCGGGTCGGAAAATAGAAAAGTTGGGTGAATCAAAAACCCAAAGGAGGGCCGTGGCCAAGGGTAAAGATGTCCGAGTAAGCGTTATTTTGGAATGTACTAGTTGTGTTCGAAACGGCGTTAATAAGGAATTAAGGGGTATTTCCAGATATATTACTCAAAAGAATCGACACAATACACCTAGTCGATTGGAATTGAGAAAATTCTGTCTCTATTGTTACAAACATACACTTCATGGAGAGATAAAAAAATAGCTAGAGTCGAACCGCGTGGTTGTGTGTCACTATTGCAAGTAACATTAAAAAATAATATAGATATATATCTATATTATTTCATATATTGAAATAAAAACAAATAAATAAATATAGACAAACCAAATCTTCTAATTGATTCTATAACTCATTTTTAGATTTCATCGAAATGGGATTTTATAGATAAGGAATAAACAAATTATGGATAAAACCAAGCGACTCCTTCTTAAAACCAAGCGATCTTTTCGTAGGCGTTTGCCCCCGATACAATCGGGGGATCAAATTAATTATAGAAACATGACTTTAATTAATCGATTTCTTAGTGAACAAGGAAAAATATTATCTAGACGGGTGAATAGATTGACCTTAAAAGAACAACGATTAATTACTATTGCTATAAAACAAGCTCGTATTTTATCTTCGTTACCTTTTCTTAATAATGACAAACAATTTGAAAGAAGTGGGTCGATCACTAGAACTCCAGGTCTTCGAACCAGAAAAAAATAGGCTTACTCTTCAATTAAATCAAAATTCCAATCGGAACTCAAACCCAGATGGACGTTTTGTTCAAAAAATCCGAGAAGTAGTCGTATCGTAAGAAAAAAAATTGGGGACGAAGAATAAAAGAAATCTTTTTTTATTTAGCGTGTTCGCTCATTTTGACGACTTTATCATATTATTTCTACTCTACCTTCCTGGAGTTCATTCTCCAGAGAACTCCGGTTAAAAATTATAATGGACTCCTTCCAATTTCCTTTTTTTAGGATCTCATTCGAAATCATATAAAGACAATTCCTATTTGATATAGCTATTTGTGCAAGTATCTTACGATTAAGAATCAACTGCGCCTTATACAGATTGTGTATTAATCTACTATAAATAGTACTATAAATAAAGGATACCATATTTACGCGAATTACTGCATTTATTCGAGTGATCCACAAACGACGAAAATCCCTTTTTTGTCTATCTCTATCACGGTGAGCCGAAACCAAAGCTCTTATTTTCTGTTGAGTACTTGTTCGACTAAGTCTTGAATGAGCCCCGCGAAAGCTTGATGTAAATAAACGCGTTTTTGTTCTACGTCTACGAGCTATATATCCTCGTCTAATTCTGGTCATTGAATAAATGAAACTTTGATGAATAACTAATTGATTTCCTTTCTTTCAGTTATTCTTTTCCCCTATTAATAACAAAACGGACTCTTCCAATTTATAAAATAAAAATTCCAATGGCTTTTGCTACTCGAACCTTACCGACCACTCTTTTACCTTTTTTCGAGGCATTGGAAATAAGATAGTAAAAATAAAGTACTAAATAGATAAAGAAATTGTGGGTTCCGTCGTCTCTATGATTACTTCTTAAACGGTGAGGCCCTCTCTATACACCGGAGCCGCTTCCTTCATTTAATCAATTCTATTGGTAACTTGTATAGTTACTACTCTTAGGCTCTACCCATGAATTTTCTAGTAATAGGTCTTTCATAACGAGATAGACCTTATACCGTAACGGTATTTAATTATGAAGATTGGTGGGGTAGCTGACCCTGTTAGTCCGTTCTTGCAAGAGTAGAAAGATAATCTTTCTGCTTTTTTATAGTATTTTCCCCGCTTAATGGGTAACTATTTATTACCTATGGGGAATTCTTTCTCACTTTAAATTGCAAATTGAGGCGGTTGAATCTGCGCCAGTAGAAACCATAAATTTCATATACAATAGAAAGATATGATAGATCTATTTTTTTTTTAGCTAGTGAATGCAGTTCTTCTTCTTCCATTCTATCCGATTCACTGGTACTGATCGTTCATACTTCAAAAATGGTTTCTTTCTTTTGTTTTGTCTCAGCCCATGATTGAAACGAGTCGCACATACACCCTTGTACATGTTCCTCGGCGCTGAGGGCATCCCCCAAGAGCGGGGGATTTTGTAACGTTTCTGATTGGCTGTCTTGGGTTTCTAATAAGTTGTTTAATAGTTGGCACGCTGAATTATAATTATACATTATGGGTTGGTTTAGATCGATCCTAACCGTATGATTATGAATTTCTTCTGTTTATATTTAATATTCTATTAAACCCTTAAGGAGTCACTGCTATGTTTTATCCAACCGCTACAAGATCAACAATTCCATGAGCTTGGGCTTCTGTTGCTGACATAAAAGTATCCCTTTCCATGTCTTCGGATACAACCCATAAGGGCTTGCCCGATCTTTGTACATAAACCATTGTAAGGATTTCGCGCAGTCTCAGTAGTTCTTCCGTATCCAGGATAAATTCTCCCGTTTGTGCCCCATAAAAAGCGCCAATAGGTTGATGGATCATGACCCTGATGATATATTAGAACCTAAAAAAAGTTCCTCTATCTCGCACGGTTAGCCGAGTGAACGAGATAAAGAAGAAGATAGAATTGAACAACCGTACGGGCATTTTTTTCGCATTGCATACGGCTCGCCGATGGGATTAATGGAATTTGCCTTTTACTTTTCATCAAACAAGGAGAAAAATTGGTTATACCCAGATCGGTAAATGATCCAATTACCACCCTTCTTTTTTTTAGGAGTTCAAAAATACTATGATGGCTCCGTTGCTTTATCTATTTATTTCGTTTGTGATTTAGCAATCCCAAAGTGTCTTTTTTTTTGTACTCTTTCATACCATAAATATTATTAATAATCTTCCGGCGTGAAAAAAGTTTGTGACGCTGCAATAGGCCTACGATAGGTAAGATAAATTCGGAATACCACTCCTTTCTCTCATACTACTGCTTCGATACATAATCAAATATTTTGAAAAAAAAAAACACTACCAATTTTCATATCGAATTTGAAGTGCCATGCTATTATTACTTAATCTTCAAAATTCATATGGCGAAGGCATAGTCTTCTTTTTTTTTATCAAATAAAAAACTCATTGGCGCCAAGCGTGAGGGAATGCTAGACGTTTGGTACTTGCTCCTGCGGCCAGGAGAAAAGACCCCATGGAGGCGGCCAATCCCATGCATATTGTCTGTACATCTGGTCGCACAAATTGCATAGTATCATAAATTGCTATTCCGGGTATTACCCATCCGCCAGGAGAGTTGATAAATAGATACAAATCCTTGGTCTCGTTCTCTATGCTGAGATATACCATAATACCAATAAGTTGATTCGAGATGTCACTCTCAACCATTTGACCTAAAAAAAGTAATCTTTCTCGATAAAGTCGGTTGATTAGGATAAAACTGTATCCCTTCGGAGCCGTACAGGCATCTTTTGATGCATACGGTTCGACAAAACTTGCGAAACAAAAATCAATGTGTAGCTCCCAGCCCTTTTCCTTTCTTTTTTCCTAGCAGGCTCAGGCTCCTTCTATCGAGGGGGCCCTTCTTTCATTTTTCAAGAACGGTGCGTTTAGCCGGTTTTCCTATACCTATTATATTCTAATTCTAATAAAAAAAAAAAAGCAATTCACTAAACTTATCGACTTATTGAACTAACTTTTCATTGATGTATTTTTTCATCGCGATCCAATCCAAAAATAACGATGCCTTTTTCTTGTTCCTGAATTGAATGGGCTTCTTCCAATTTTTTAGGTTTATGCTCTACTCCGAGTAAGGATCCGCCCGATTTTGATTTGCACATATAGGACAAATGGCCCCAATACCACGTCTCTTTTTTGTTATGACTTCCACCCCTTTTTTGAATTCATTTCTTTCATGTCTTCCGCCCAATATTTGACGTATTCATCATATTTATTATTCCGTTGATTATTTAGTAACAGTTTGATCCGCTGATTAACAGTTTGGTTTGAGATCACTCCTATTTCGAATAAAGTTCTAAATGGAATCATTTCTGGTATAAGTAATAATCATAGATATATTACCAATTGGTTTTTACTAAACGGAGCCTGGATACCTCATTTTTTTGGTCCAGCCAAGACGACCATAAAATTGATTTATTGCTAATATTAAGCTGGATACCTCCTCACGAAATAGATCTAATTGCACTTCATCGCATTTCACGCTACAAATTTTTGAGAATTCAATCAAATTTTTTGGGCGAAACAGAGGATATCTCGATCGGGGGAGAGAATGGGGAAATCCCATATGACCCAATAGATCTGACAAGTCGCACTATATGTCAACCCAAGATGGATGCTTGTCCCCGGGACTTCTATAAGGTACTTTTGGAACACCAATAGGCATAAAATGAAAAAAAAAAATAATAATTAAGGACTCTAGTTCACTTTGATGTGGAAGCGTAATAATAAGCTTCTTGTCTTAATAATATTGACTGGTATCTTAGTTTATATATCGATTGACTAAGTTCATAAAATAAAGGAAAATTCTTACGAATAGGTCTTTTGAATGATGACCAAATATGGATGCATTTGCTCATAGAAAAGTGAATCTGCCCCCATTGCGTATTGGTACTTATCGAGTATAGAATAGATCTGCTTCTCTTTTTTCCTACGAACCGAACTCTTCCATTATTACTAACTCTTCCATTATTACTAATAGAATAGAACAAATATTAATCCTTTTTTCGAGATAATTCCCTGAAAAAAGAAGGGAGGGCACAGAGCATAGTTTTTTTCAATGCAATAAAGTTACATAGTGTCTATTTTTTATTAATAAAGGGGTAGTCCCATGGGTTTGCCTTGGTATCGTGTTCATACCGTCGTATTGAATGATCCCGGCCGTTTGATTGCTGTCCATATAATGCATACAGCCCTGGTTGCGGGTTGGGCCGGTTCAATGGCTCTATATGAATTAGCTGTTTTTGATCCCTCCGATCCAGTTCTTGATCCAATGTGGAGACAGGGCATGTTCGTTATACCCTTCATGACTCGTTTAGGAATAACCGATTCATGGGGTGGTTGGAGTATTACGGGGGGGACGGTAACGAATCCGGGTATTTGGAGTTACGAAGGTGTAGCCGGGGCACATATTGTGTTTTCGGGCTTGTGCTTCTTGGCAGCTATCTGGCATTGGGTGTATTGGGATCTAGCAATATTTGTTGATGACCGTACGGGAAAACGCTCTTTGGATTTGCCTAAAATCTTTGGAATTCATTTATTTCTCTCAGGAGTGGCTTGCTTTGGTTTTGGGACATTTCATGTAACAGGATTGTATGGTCCTGGAATATGGGTGTCCGACCCATATGGACTAACTGGAAGGGTACAATCTGTAAATCCAGCATGGGGTGTGGAAGGTTTTGATCCTTTTGTTCCAGGAGGAATAGCCTCTCATCATATTGCAGCAGGGACATTGGGCATATTAGCAGGCTTATTCCATCTTAGTGTCCGCCCACCGCAACGCCTATACAAAGGATTACGTATGGGCAATATTGAAACCGTTCTTTCCAGCAGCATCGCCGCTGTCTTTTTTGCAGCGTTTGTTGTTGCTGGAACTATGTGGTATGGTTCAGCAACTACTCCCATCGAATTATTTGGGCCCACCCGTTATCAATGGGATCAGGGATACTTTCAGCAAGAAATATATCGAAGAGTAAGTGCTGGACTAGCCGAAAATCAAAGTTTATCAGAAGCTTGGTCTAAAATTCCCGAAAAATTAGCTTTTTATGATTACATCGGAAATAATCCTGCGAAAGGGGGATTATTCAGAGCGGGTTCAATGGATAACGGGGATGGAATAGCTGTCGGGTGGTTAGGGCACCCTATCTTTAGAGATAAAGAAGGGCGTGAACTTTTTGTACGTCGTATGCCTACTTTTTTTGAAACATTTCCAGTTGTTTTGGTAGACGGAGATGGAATTGTTAGAGCCGACGTGCCTTTTCGAAGGGCAGAATCGAAGTATAGTGTCGAACAAGTAGGTGTAACCGTTGAGTTCTATGGTGGCGAACTGAATGGAGTGAGTTATGGTGATCCTGCTACTGTGAAAAAATATGCTCGACGTGCTCAATTGGGTGAAATTTTTGAATTAGATCGTGCTACTTTGAAATCCGATGGTGTTTTTCGTAGCAGTCCAAGGGGTTGGTTTACTTTTGGACACGCTTCATTTGCTCTGCTTTTCTTCTTCGGACACATTTGGCATGGTGCTAGAACCTTGTTCAGAGATGTTTTTGCTGGTATTGATCCGGATTTGGATGCTCAAGTGGAATTTGGAGTATTCCAAAAACTTGGAGATCCAACTACAAGAAGACAGGTAGTCTGATGCAGTACTGCTCCACTATTTTGGGTTTATTGCTTCTGCTTCTATTTTGATTTTTCATTTTTAAATAAGGTATAAGGTACTGGGGAAATCTAGATTGAAATCGCCGCCTTTTTTGATTCTTTTTTTTTTTCGTTAATCCGGGAGATGACCCCAAATAAACAGGTATGGAAGCTATAATTGGAAACCACGATCGAATTTATGGAAGCATTGGTTTATACATTCCTCTTAGTCTCGACTCTAGGGATCATTTTTTTCGCTATCTTTTTTCGAGAACCGCCTAAAGTTCCAACTAAAAAATGAAAATTTTTTTTTTTATCTCAATTGAAGTAATGGGCCTCCCAATAATGGGAGGCCCATTACTTCGACTTCAAACTAGTCCCCGTGTTCCTCGAATGGATCTCTTAGTTGTTGAGAGGGTTGCCCAAAAGCAGTATATAAGGCATACCCAGTAAAACTTACAAGTAACCCAGATATAGAGATGGCGACTAGGGTTGCTGTTTCCATTATTCTAGAATTTCAAGACCACGATGGATCCGTGATAAGATCGTTTATTTACAACGGAATGGTATACAAAGTCAACAGATCTCAATGAATAAAAAATAGGATTTATGGCTGCACAAACAGTTGAGGGTAGTTCTAGAGCTCGTCCAAAAATGACTTCTGCAGGGGGGTTATTGAAACCTTTGAATTCAGAATATGGTAAAGTAGCTCCTGGATGGGGAACTACTCCTTTGATGGGTATTGCAATGGCTCTATTTGCGATATTCCTGTCTATTATTTTGGAGATTTATAATTCGTCCGTTTTGCTGGACGGAATTTCAATGAATTAGAATTCAATTTACAAGATACTACCTTTTAAATAAGCATTTAGGTCTCGTATTTTGATTTTTATTTTAGTTGATTGGTAGTTCGACCGCGAAATTTTTTTGTTTCTGTATTTCCGGAATATGAGTGTGCGACTTGTTCTAATTGATCCTATTGATAGTACAGAGAATGGATCTGTCGTCTTGATAGAGATGGTTTTACCTCGTCGGATATTCATTCTAGTATCTGGAGCACGGAATATATGAAATAGATCACGAAGTATTCGAACTATGATTCATACTTAATATTCAGACCCCGCGGCCGGATTGAAAATTTTTTTTTTTTCTAAAGAAAAAATTTTCAATTGCAAGATTTTTCTTCTTTCAAATTCCCTATTTCCGCTTTGATTTTGCTCAAAGCACAAACTTGAATAAATGGTGATCCAAGGGTTCTTACTCATGAAATCTTTGGACTTACTTTGATGGTTTTATTGAATCATCGTGGTTCTAGTATGAATCTGAGGTTTCAATTGATTCATAGGGTCTTAACAAGAAAATTCCTATCAATAATAAAGAAAACAAAAGGAAAGCTGCATTATATACAACTCAAAATAACAAATCAAAGAAAATGAAATAGGTAAATAGAACATTCAAGAGGCCTATAACGATCAACATAAAGATAAGCGCGTCGACTTGATTTTTTGGCATTCTAATTATAACCACAAAGAATAGCTTTCTTATTTTTATTCTTTCGTATCTTTAGATAAGATTGAATCAAAAAATTAAGAAGTTTCCAATTTTCTAGTCCATATCCATATTGTGGTGGTTTTGTTTGAGCCGTACGAGATGAAATTCTCATATACGGTTCTCAGAGGGGAGTCCCCTTGGTTTACCTATCTCAATAAAGTATACGATTGGTTCGAAGAACGTCTCGAGATTCAGGCGATTGCAGATGATATAACTAGTAAATACGTTCCTCCCCATGTCAACATATTTTATTGTCTAGGAGGAATTACGCTTACTTGTTTTTTAGTACAAGTAGCTACAGGGTTTGCTATGACTTTTTACTACCGTCCGACCGTTACTGAGGCTTTTGCTTCTGTTCAATACATAATGACGGAAGCAAACTTTGGCTGGTTAATCCGATCAGTTCATCGATGGTCGGCAAGTATGATGGTCCTAATGACAATCCTGCATGTATTTCGTGTGTATCTCACCGGCGGTTTTAAAAAACCTCGCGAATTGACTTGGGTTACAGGCGTGGTTCTGGCTGTATTGACCGCATCTTTTGGTGTAACCGGTTATTCTTTACCTTGGGATCAAATTGGGTATTGGGCAGTAAAAATTGTAACAGGCGTGCCAGAAGCAATTCCGGTAATAGGATCGCCTTTGGTAGAGTTATTACGCGGAAGTGCTAGTGTGGGACAGGCCACTTTGACTCGTTTTTATAGTTTACACACTTTTGTATTACCTCTTCTTACTGCCGTATTTATGTTAATGCATTTCCTAATGATACGTAAACAAGGTATTTCTGGCCCTTTATAAAATTATAAAAAATATAGATTATAGCGATTTGTAATCCCTTCTTTATCTTATTGCTTGGGGAGGAAGAATAATATTTTATTGCTACAAATGTGGATTATTGACAAAGAATAAGACATGTAGTTGGAAATTTTCCCTCAACTCCATAATATTGGATTATTTATTTGACATGAATGAATAGTTGAAGGGAATTATCCGAAGAGAAAATGGATTATGGGAGTGTGTGACTTGAACTATTGATTGGTCCGTGCAGAAATATGCCTTGAATCTGCTACATTGGAATTCACAACCAAATGTGTCTTTGTTCCAACCGCCGCCCTATAGAGAGGATAGGTTGGTTCGATTGAAAAGAATCTTTTCTATGATCAGCCCCAAGCATGCCGCGCATGAGCAGGCTCCGTAAGATCCAGTAGAATAAGCGATGTGGCATAATCCAGATTCTGTTTTCGCTAGATTATCGATTACTTACTTAATAGTATGGAAATGCATTCATTTCTTCTGCATCGATCCCTATTTATGATACTATCGGAGTGAAACAAGGGATCTAAAGAGGAGCCGCGGATAGACTATATTAGTAACAAGTGAATCCTTTGTACGTGAAAAATAAAAATACCAGCTCGAGCTTTTTTTGTTTGGGGATAAGGATGAATCACAAGGGTTGAGACGACCCAGAAAGCTCTTGATCATGATGAATTTTTGAAGCCTACTTGGGTATTGAGCATGTACCTGTAAGAAACGAATTCCTTGCAATTGACAGTTTCAACTTCGTAAAATGAAATCAGGTAATTTTACATATAGAACTATCCAGATATACATGAAATGTAGATTTTCTAAAATCTATATTTCTTTTTTTTTAATATGTCTCCTTTTAGCTTGGTTGATTCTTGCTCGAGCCGGATGATGAAAAATTATCATGTCCGGTTCTTTGGGGGGATGAATCTAGAAGAATTTGCCTATCCCAATAACAAAAAAACCTGACTTGAACGATCCTGTATTAAGGGCTAAGTTGGCTAAAGGTATGGGTCATAATTATTATGGAGAACCCGCATGGCCCAATGATCTTTTATATATTTTTCCAGTAGTAATTCTAGGTACTATTGCATGTAACGTGGGCTTAGCGGTTCTAGAACCATCAATGATTGGTGAACCCGCGGATCCGTTTGCAACTCCTTTGGAAATATTACCCGAATGGTATTTCTTTCCTGTATTTCAAATACTTCGTACAGTGCCCAATAAGCTGTTGGGTGTTCTTTTAATGGTTTCAGTACCTGCGGGATTATTAACAGTACCCTTTTTGGAAAATGTTAATAAATTCCAAAATCCGTTTCGACGTCCAGTAGCGACAACCATCTTTTTGATTGGTACTGCAGTGGCCTTGTGCTTGGGTATTGGAGCAACATTACCTATTGAAAAGTCCCTAACTTTAGGTCTTTTTTAAATTGATTCAATTGTAAAATATTATGACGTATGTATCTAGGGAGAATTCACTTTGACTTTGAAGTGACTACTCCCTAGATACTTCTATTCAATTTAATTCTGGTCGGAATATATAGATTGGTCTAAGGGTGCAAAGCCATTTTTTTTTTCTATTTTTTTTTTTCTAAAGAATAGAAAAATTGAAATAAATTCAATTGATTTAAAACTTTTTTGATTTTTCTTTTCGGTAAATCAATTGTGAAATGCTTTTCTATTTCTTTTATAGAATATCCATTATCTGTTTTACATCTTCTAGGCGAAAGTGTTCAATTTTCATAAGGTCTTCTTGACTCTTATGAAAAAGGTCGAATAATGTATTTATATCGGACTTTTTGAGACAATTATAGATCCTGGGAGACAATTCGGATTGGTCAATAAAAATCGATTTCAATGCGATTTCTTTTTTCTTTTTCGTTAGTTTAGCCAATCTATCATGACAAGTAAAAAAGGGTAAAGTAACCTTGTATTGATTGTTTTTGAAATGTAAGTTTTCGTCTGCTGCCCGGAGAAAGGGAATAAATAAATCAATCAAACTCCGGGAGGCTTCATGAAGTGCTTCTTTAGGAGTTAAACTCCCGTTTGTCCATATTTCTATAAAAAGGATCTCTTGTTTTTCATTGCCATTCCCATAAGACTGAATACTATGATTTGCATTTCGAACAGGCATGAATACAGCATCTATAGGATAACAATTTTCGTCTTGAAAGTTATTTGGCGTTTTTATATTATATCCTCGACTCCTCTCGATTTGTAATCCAATACAAAAATCAATCGGTTCTGTTAGGCTAGCTATGTGCTGCGTCTTATCAACGATTTCCACAGGAGGTGGCAAGAGGATGTCTTGAGCAGTTACATATCCCGGACCTTTGACACAAATAAGCGCGTCACAAATTCCATAAAGATTACTTCTCAATACAATTTCTTTCAAATTCATTAAAATTTCATGTACCGATTCTTGAATACCCACTATGGTAGAATATTCATGTGGGATTTTCTCAGATTTTGCGCGTGTAATACACGTTCCTTCTATTTCTCCAAGCAAAACTCTTCGCATCGCAATGCCGATTGTGTCGGCTTGACCTTTCATAAGTGGAGACAAAATAAAGCGTCCATAATAAAGACGCTTACTGTCTGCTCTTGATTCAACACACTTCCACTGTAGTGTCCCAGTAGATACTTTGACTTTCTCTCGAACCATAGTAATATTTTTTGTCAGATCGTTGAGTCATTTTTTTCTCTTGAAATCTTTTCTATTTCTACACCCGTCTTTTTTTAGGGGGTCTGCAACCATTATGTGGCATAGGGGTTACATCCCGTACGAAATTTAAAAGGATACCGCTTCTACGAATAGCTCGTAATGCTGCATCTCTTCCGAGACCAGGACCCTTTATCATGACTTCTGCTCGTTGCATACCTTGATCCGCTACTGCTCTAATAGCACTTCCTGCTGCGGTTTGAGCAGCAAAGGGCGTACCTCTTCTTGTACCCCTGAATCCACAAGTACCGGCCGAGGACCAAGAAATTACCCGACCCCGTACATCCGTAACAGTCACAATGGTGTTGTTGAAACTTGCTTGAACATGAATAACGCCCTTTGGTATTCGACGTCCACTTTTACGCGAACCAATTCGCCCAGTCCTACGTGAACCACTTCTTGTTGTAGATTTTGCCATATTTGTGCCATATTTGATCATTTCATAAATATAAGTCAGAGATATATGGATATATCCATTTCATGTCAAAACGATCTTGTTTTTTTTTTTTGATTTGTTCATCGTTTCTTTTCTAGAGTCCCTTTTCAAAAGATTATCCTTGTCTTTGTTTATGTCTCGGGTTGGAACAAATTACTATAATCCGTCCCCTCCTGCGGATCAGTCGACATTTTTCACAAATTTTCCGAACAGAAGCCCTTATTTTCATAATTGTTATGCCTAAAATGAATTTTGAATCTACTTATTGGTATTGGAAGAAAATAAGTTTCTTGAAATTTTTGAACCGTGAATTGTATCCCCATGAAAGGAGTGTTGAAAAATCACCTACTCACTCAAATCCTTTTGTGTAGTCTATAAAATATACGCCCTCTATTTGAATCATAACGACTTTCTTCAATTTTAACTATATCCACCGATAGTATATGTATAAAACTAGGTCAGACCCTTCCCGAAGCATAACCTAGAATCTTACTTCGTCGGCTAAACCATCTAACAGATTTTTTTTTCACAACACAAAAGGAAGCTCCAAATACAATTTGGATCGAAGAATAATTACCATATATAACACAAAATTTCTCCGCCGATTCTTTCTAGTCGAGCCGCTCGGTCTGTCATTATACCCCGAGAAGTAGAGAGAATTACAATCCCCATCCCGTCTAAAATTCTAGGAATTCGTTCATAGTTAAAATAGATTCGTAGACCGGGTCGACTGATTCGTTTTAAATTTAAAATGGGTCTATACGGTCCTTTCCTATTCCTTCTATGTCGTAGGGTTAAACCCAAAAACTCTTTTTTGTTTTCCCCGAGCTTCCTTACGTTTTCTATAAAACCCTCTTGCAAAAGTATTTTAACAAAGTTTTCGGCGATGTTAGTAGATTCTATTCGAACCGTTCCTTTTCGATTCATGTCAGCATTTCGTATACAAGTTATTATGTCAGCAATAGTGTCCTTGCCCATGATAAACTCAAAAATTTGTTGCTTTCGAATTTTGATATAATCAACATGTTCTTTTTTTTATGAAAATTATAAAAAGTATATGCATGAGACATACTCCACTAAATTTATATTTATCTATTGTATTTGAATACTATGGATATATCGCGGTCTCATCTTATAATACTTCAGGCGCTAATGAAACTATTTTAGTAAAACTCAACTGTCTCAATTCTCGGGCGATCGCACCAAAAACTCGAGTTCCCCTTGGATTTCCTTCTTGATCAATGACAACTGCAGCATTGTCATCATAACGTATTATCATACCATTATCTCGTCTGAGTTCTTTACAAGTACGTACAATTACCGCCCTGATCACTTCGGATCTTTCTAGAAGCGTATTTGGTACTGCTTCCTTGATCACAGCAACAATAACGTCACCAATATGAGCATATCTACGATTACTGGCTCCTATGATTCGAATACACATCAATTCTCGGGCACCGCTATTGTCCGCTACATTCAAATGGGTTTGAGGTTGAATCATATCGTTTTTTTAATCTGTGTGTTTTTTTTTTTAATGTTTAATTTTAAGTAAAGCACTGAAAGGACGAAGTAAAAAACCGCATTTTTTTATACCCAAGATTTTTTCGACATTCCTATCCAGAAATAATGAATTGAGTTCTTATAGGCATTTTGGACGCCGCTATTGAAATAGCCCTTCGAGCGGTATTTTCAGCGACTTCACTCATTTCATAAAGGATTCTACCCGGTTTAACGACGGCTACCCAATATTCGGGGGATCCTTTCCCGGACCCCATACGGGTTTCCGTGGGTCTTACTGTAACTGGTTTGTCTGGAAATATACGTACCCATATTTTTCCACCACGCCGTACATTTCGTGTCATTGCTCGGCGCCCTGCTTCGATTTGTCTAGATGTGATCCAAGCGGGTTCAAGTGCTTGAAGAGCATATCTGCCGAAACTAATATGATTACCTCGATAAGATATTCCTTTCATTCTTCCTCTATGTTGTTTACGGAATCTTGTTCTTTTGGGGTTATAATTGATGGTTCTTTCTCAATTCCATCTCTACTACAGAACTGGATATGAGAGTTTCTTCTCATCCAGCTCCTCACGAATGAAAGGACTAAAAGGACTAAAAAAGATTTTATCAAGATATACAGGGATTTAATGAATAATATACTGAAGCTTATTATTCTTTGAAATTTCGAAATTTCATCTAATTAATCGATTTTTTTACCATTAAAAAAATCTTGATTTTGTTTTGCCTTTTACTATAATCGGATTTATCAAAATTAATCAATCCAATAAAATCAAACTTTCGCGGGCGAATATTTACTCTTTCAATATCTATTTCAGTTATAGGGTTAGTTCATGACCTCTCCGAATAAAAGAATAGTTTAGTTCCCGGGTTCGTTCCGCCATCCCACCCAATAAATCATTAAGATTCATTTCCAATAGAATCTTCTTTATTCACGGGTTCCGTCGTTCCCATTGCTTCTCCATTAATGGTTAGGTCTGAATTCTCCAACGGAGTCCGTAATTAAGTTTTTTCTTAAGTCAATTTTCTCAGTTTTTATTGGCTCGAGGCTCTTTATTTTTTGTTCTATGAGCCGATTCATCTAATTATGGATGAATCGTTATTGATGCTGTATTATACTGTTGTTTATGAGATGACTCACAGACCTTACATATTGGAATCCTATGTCGTTGATATTTTATTTCTCTCTTTCTCTCATCCTTCCATTTATCCGCATGCTTTTCGATTTTCCTTCACAGCGTATAACTTCACAACCCATAATCAAATTGGGTTTTTGGGTTTCCGGAAAAAAAATTTTCAGTTGCTACAACGATATGATCGATATATTATATCTTGACTGGTTCTTTGGATTCAGATAATGCGAAGCAATGAGTTGGTTATTAGTGCTATAGTTATTAGTTTATACTACAGGACCGTCCATTGTTTTGAATCCGAGCCCTAAAAAAACCAACGAGTCACACACTAAGCATAGCAATTATATAAAAAAATAAATCGAATTTTTATTCAACCCTATAGAATTGTGGAATTTATCATTTTTATTTTGATTGAACATACAAAGAGTTCGTTCTTGGTTTAGTTCATTTCCATCAATGGGGAGACTCTAAAGACACGTATAGTCTTATTTTTCTTCGTCTACAAATATCCAAATTTTGATTCCTAATATCCCGTATATAGTTCGAACTGTATAGGAACAATAATCAATTTTAGCTCCAATGGTTTGTAGAGGAACTCTACCTTCTCTCATCCATTCGGCGCGCGCAATTTCTTTTCCGTCAAGACGCCCTGCAATTTGTACTTGAATTCCTTTTGTATCTGCCTGTTCAGTTAATTCAATAGCTTTTTTCATTGCTTTGCGAAAAGAAACTCTATTTTTTAATTGGCCGGCTATAAATTCGGCAAGAATATTGGGGTGTCCATAAGGATTTGCAATTCTTGTAATAGCAATGTTTATTTTTCGGTTCACACAATTTAGTTCTTTTTGTACATTCATCTGTAATTCTTCAACTCTTCGCGGTCTGTTTTCTAGTAAAAATTTTGGGAATCCTATATATATTATGACTTGAATTAGATCAATTCTTTTTTGAATCTCTATCCGGGCAATTCCCTCAAGACCGGAGGATATTATCATGTTTTTTTGTACATAATTCTTAAGAATGTTTCGTATTTTTTGATCTT